TTATAAAAATCTGATTATTTTTAATCTAATTTTTTATTTGTATTTATATAGTATAATGAAACAATATGATTTATTTAAAAATAATGAAATAATTTTTTATTAGTTAAATAATTAAAGCAGAGGTAGTTTTATAAAATTCATTTTATAAAGATTTAATATTTATATAATAAAATAATTATATATATATATACCATTTGATCTATCTATATATAATATATATTAATTGTTAAGAAATAAAGTTATATTTATTAATTAATAAATACATCTATTTTATATGATTTTTACTAGAATATATAGCCCTATATAAAAAAAAAATTAATAAATAAATTATTTTGTTATATATAAATATAATTTTAAATTATTAAAAGTTATTATTGATTTATATATAATGTATTTAATAATTAAAAAAATATTTCGATTTAATTAATACAAAATATATTTTTTATATATATAAATATTTAATATATAAAATTATTTATAAATATATAAATATTAATAAAAAAGTATTATTATTATTACTTAAATAAATTGTATTAAATAAATTAATCATACAATAATTATTTATTAATATATTTTTAATTAATTATATAAATAAAAAAACAATGAAGTTCCTGAAAAAAGGTAGTTAATTAATTTTAGTAATATATCTTTTATCTTAAAATTATAAATAAATGTGATTAAAGGAAAGTGACTCAAAATTTACAGTTTTTTGAAAAAAAAAAAAAAAGAAATAATTTTAGTAATTTGGAATCTTTGCTAAAAAAATTTATTAATAAGAAAATATTGTAAAAATTTTTATATTTTGAATTTGTAAAAATAAATAAATTTAGTAAGGTGAATAATAATCTAATAAATATCTTTAGTAGTTTTAATCTGGAGGGGAATAAAATTATTAAAAAGAAAGATTAAATTCACATACTCCTGTAACCATAATGAGGAATTTGCTATAATAATTTATATATTTATAAAAAATTGTTTTTAGTTATTTTAAAAGTATATTTAAATTTAAATATATAAAGTTTTATTTTAGCTAAATAATTTATTATTTTTATATTTTATATGTAAGTTTTTGCGGGAATTATTTTTATTCTTTATGAATATTAATTATTTTTAATCGCAGTATTTGATATTAATAATTAAAGAAATTTAGAATTAGTAATAAATAATAGTATAGGTTAATTTTGTGCCAGCATCCGCGGTTATACAAAATATACAAATAAATTTTATTATTATATAGTTAATTGTTAATAATATAAAGTAGAATAAAAATTTTAAGGTGAAATTTAAATTAAGTTTAATTTTATATAATTAATTTTATGAAGCTATTAAAATTTAATTATAAACTAGGATTAGATACCCTATTATTTAAAATGTAAATAAATTAAATATGGTAGTAATAGATATAATCTTGAAACTAAAAAAATTTGGCGGTATTTTAATCTAATTAGAGGAATCTGTTCCATAATCGATAGTCCACGAGATATTTTACATAATTTTATTTAATTTGTATATCGTCGTTATAAGGAAATTTTATAAGAAAATAAATTTTCTAAAATTTTTAATAAAATTTATTTCAGATCAAGGTGCAATAAATAATTATGAGGAGATGGATTACAATAGATTTATTTAAATGGATAATAAATTGAAATATTTGTTTGAAGGTGGATTTAATAGTAATTTAAATTAATTTATTTAATTGATTTTAGTTCTAAAATATGTACATATCGCCCGTCGCTCTCTTTATTAAAAAGAGATAAGTCGTAACAAAGTAGGTGTACTGGAAAGTGTACCTAGAATTATCAAATTAAAGCTTAAATAGAGAAGTTTTTCATTTACATTGAAAGGAAATTGTGCAAATCAATATAATTTGAGAAAAGTAAATTATTTATTTATTTTGTTTAATAATTATTTAATATAAATAAATTTAATTATAAGGATTTTTGTAAATTTTATTGATAAAATAATTTTTATTATAGTAAATTAGTATTGAAAAAGAAATTTGAAAAATTAGTTATTTATTTTTAAGTAATATTTATTTTATGTACCTTTTGTATCAGGGTTTATTAATAAAAATTTAATGAATTTAGAATTCTCGAATTAAAAGGAGCTAATTAAATATGATATTTTTTGTTTTATAACAATTATAAATATTTATTTAGAAATGAAATGTTATTCGTCTTTTAAAATATCTAGTTTTTTAAGAAATAAATTTAATTTATATATTAATTATATAACAATTTAATTTAAAAATATGTTGTTAGTTAATATAAATATATTAAGGGATAAGCTTTAATTTATTATATTATAATTTATAATAATTTATATTAATTGTAGATTTAGAAATAGTTATCAATAAAAATTTTGTATTAATTTATAAAGATAAAAAGAATATTTATTAGAAATTTAATTGTAGTATTAAAATGTAAATTTAAATTATAAAAATTTAGTAATAATGATAAAATTAGTATAGATATGATGTTTAGATTTATTAATTAAGAAAATTAATTTAAGGAATTCGGCAAAAATAATGTTCACCTGTTTAACAAAAACATGTCTTTTAGATTATAATTTAAAGTCTAACCTGCCCACTGAAAATTTTGAAGGGCCGCGGTATTTTGACTGTGCAAAGGTAGCATAATCATTAGTCTTTTAATTGAAGGCTTGTATGAATGGTTGGATGAAACATTAACTGTCTCAAATTAATATTTAGAATTTAATTTTTAAGTTAAAAAGCTTAAATAAAATAAGAGGACGAGAAGACCCTATAGATCTTGATAATTAATAATTTAATAATATTTTAGTTAAATATAAATTTTTATTTTATAAATTATTGTATTGGGGTGATAAATAAATTTAGTAAACTTTATATAATAAAAACATTAATTTATGAATATTTGATCCATTAATAATGATTAAAAGATTAAGTTACCTTAGGGATAACAGCGTAATTTTTTTAGAGAGTTCTAATCGATAAAAGAGTTTGCGACCTCGATGTTGAATTAAAGATTAATTTAGGTGTAGAAGTTTAAATTTTTGGTCTGTTCGACCATTAAATCTTTACATGATTTGAGTTCAAACCGGCGTGAGCCAGGTTGGTTTCTATCCTTTATTATATAAAATATTTTAGTACGAAAGGACCAAATATTTAAAAAATTTTTTATAATATGAAGAAAATTAATATTACTTTGGCAGATTAGTGCCATGAATTTAGAATTCATATATGTATATTATACAAGTAATATTTGTATATTTTAGATTATTTAATAAGATATTTAAGAGGTTTATTATTAATTATTTTTGTTATAATTGGAGTTGCTTTTTTAACATTATTAGAACGAAAGGTTCTTGGATATATTCAAATTCGTAAAGGCCCAAATAAGGTAGGATTTTGAGGAATTCCTCAGCCTTTTTGTGATGCTATTAAATTATTTACTAAGGAACAAACTTATCCTGTTATATCTAATTATTTAATATATTATTTTTCTCCAATTATTAGTTTATTTATGGTATTGATAGTTTGAATAGTTTTTCCTATGGAGTGGGGGTTATGATCTTTTAATTTGGGTATTTTATATTTTTTGTGTTGCTTAAGAGTAGGGGTTTATACAGTTATAATTGCTGGGTGATCTTCAAATTCTAATTATGCATTATTAGGAGGATTACGAGCGGTTGCTCAAACTATTTCTTATGAAGTAAGATTAGCTTTAGTATTAATATCTTTTATTTTATTAATTTCAGGATTTTCTTTAATTGAATTTTTTAAATATCAAAAATATATTTGATTTATGATAATTTCTTTACCTTTAGCTTTAGTTTGGTTAGTTTCTTGTTTAGCTGAAACTAATCGGACTCCTTTTGATTTTGCAGAGGGGGAATCTGAGTTAGTTTCAGGTTTTAATGTGGAATATAGAAGAGGAGGATTTGCATTAATTTTTTTAGCTGAATATGCAAGAATTTTATTTATAAGAATATTTTTTGTTTTGGTTTTTATAGGAGCTGATGTTTTTTCTTATCTTTTTTATCTTAAATTAACAGCTATTAGTTTTATTTTTATTTGAGTGCGAGGGACTTTACCTCGTTATCGTTATGATATATTAATATATTTGGCTTGAAAAAGCTTTTTACCTCTTTCTTTAAATTATTTATTATTTTTTTTAGGTTTAAAGATTATTATATTAATTTATTTAATTTATTAAATAAATTAAGTAAAATTAATAGAAGGTTTTACTTCTATATTATGCTTTCAAAGCATATACTTATTCAAGTTCATTAATTAAATTTTTAATATATTATCTCATAATGATAAAATTATAGGATTAATAATAAAATAGAAAAAATAAAGAATTGTTAAGATTTGGCCTGTAATGATATAAGGGTCTTCAACTGGACGAGCTCCAATTCAAGTAAGGAGAATTAAAATATTTACTATAATTCAAAATAAAATTTGATTAATTGGATAATATTGTAATCCTTGAAAATTTGAATTAATTAAAGGAATAATAAATAAAATTGCAATTGATATTACTAAGGCAATTACACCTCCTAATTTATTAGGGATTGAACGTAAAATTGCGTAAGCAAATAAAAAATATCATTCTGGTTGAATATGAACTGGGGTAACAAGAGGATTTGCGGGAGTGAAATTATCAGGGTCCCCTAATAAGTAAGGATTAAGAAGTGTTAAAATAGTTAATAATATAATTATAATTAAAAATCCAATAAGATCTTTAAAAGAAAAATAAGGATGAAAAGGGATTTTGTCAAAATTTCTATTAACCCCTAAAGGATTATTTGATCCTGTTTGATGTAAAAATAATAGATGAATTATAGTTAGAGCTAAGACAATAAAAGGTAAAATAAAATGGAATGTAAAAAATCGTGTTAAAGTAGCATTATCTACAGCAAATCCCCCCCATACTCATTGAACTAGTATAGTACCTAAGTAGGGAATAGCTGATAAAAGATTAGTAATTACTGTTGCCCCTCAAAATGATATTTGACCTCAAGGAAGAACATAACCTATAAAAGCTGTTCCTATAACAACAAATAATAGTAAAACTCCAATTATTCAAGTGTGAATAAATTTATAAGATCCATAATATAATCCACGCCCAATATGAAAATAAATACAAATAAAAAAGAAAGAAGCCCCATTTGCATGTAAAGTTCGTAGAAATCAACCATAATTTACATCACGACAAATATGAGCTACTCTAGAAAAGGCTATTTCAATATTAGCTGTATAATGTATGGCTAGAAATAATCCTGTTAAGATTTGAATAATTAAACATAGACCTAATAAAGATCCAAAATTTCATCATGTAGAAATATTTGATGGTGTTGGTAAATCAATTAAGGAATTATTGGCAATTTTAAATAAAGGGTGGGTTAGTCGTATAGGTTTATTCATTAGTTTATTTGACGTAAAGGCCCAAAGAAAATATTAGTAATTTTTACAACAATAATTAATGTTAAAAATAAGTAATTAATTAATAGAAGTCTTAAATTTATTGTTGGAAAATTATATAGTTTAATTAAATTTATAGAATTTTCGTTAGAATAAATATTTTCAATAATATTTATATCAATATTTATAATAATTGATGATGGTTGAAAATATTCAATTAATGTAATTAAAATTACTATAAATATTAATGAAATATTGAATAAAAGGTTTTTTATTGAGATAGAAAATAATTCATTTGAAGCTAAGCTAGTTATATAAATAAATAATACTAATATTCCTCCTAATATAATAAGAAATAAAATATATGAAAATCAGAAAGTTTTAATTAATATTCCACTAGTTAAACAAATATTAATTGTTTGAAGTAATAAAATTATTCCTATAGCTAGGGGGTGATTTATTTGAATAAAATTTCAAGTAATAATTAAATTTATTAATATAATTAGATGAATAATATCAGAAAATAGTTTATTTAAAATAATAATTTTGGGGATTATAGAAAGGATGCAATCTTTTTTCTGAAGTTTTAAAAGGAAACCTTATTTTTGATTTACAAGACCAACGTTTTATTTAAACTATTAAAACTAATGTTAATATATATTGAGTATTTTTTTGTTTTTATATTTTTAAGTGGAATTTGAGTTTTTGTTTCTAAGCGAAAACATCTTTTATTAATATTATTGAGTTTAGAATTTATTGTAATTTCTTTATTTATAGGGTTAATAATTATTTTAAAGTTTTATAATTATGAAAATTTTTTTACAATATTTTATTTAACATTTTCAGTATGTGAAGGTGCTTTAGGTTTAAGAATTTTAGTAAGAATAATTCGAACTCATGGAAATGATTATTTTTCTTCATTTAATATTATACAATGTTAAAATATTTATTTTTTATATTATTTATAATCCCATTAGTCTATTTAAAAAATTTTTTTTGAGTTTTTCAGGTAATAATATTTTTTATTTCTTTTATATTTATTTTTAATGTAATGAATAATTATATATTTATACATTTAGGAATAGGGTTTGGTTTAGATTTAATATCATTTGGTTTAATTATATTAAGTTTTTGAATTATTGCTTTAATAGTAATAGCTAGAGAATCTATTTATAAAGGAAAATATAGCATTATTTTATATTTATTAAATTTAATTGGTTTAATATTGATATTGTTATGTAGATTTTCTGTTATAAATTTATTTATATTTTATTTATTTTTTGAAAGAAGATTAATCCCAGTTTTATTTTTAGTTTTAGGTTGAGGTTATCAACCGGAGCGGTTACAAGCTGGGACTTATTTATTATTTTATACTTTATTTGCTTCTTTACCAATATTAATTTCAATTTTTTTTATTTATCAAGATAATGGAATATTAAGTTTTATATTAATAAATTTTTTTAGTTATAATAATTTATTATTTTATCTGAGAATAATTTTAGTATTTTTAGTAAAAATACCAATATTTTTAGTCCATTTATGATTACCTAAAGCTCATGTAGAAGCTCCAATTGCTGGATCAATAATTTTAGCTGGGATTATATTAAAATTAGGAGGGTATGGTTTAATACGAGTTATTTTAATAATAAGAAGAGTTGGATTGTTATATAATATTATTTGAATTGGAATTTCATTAATTGGGGGCTTTATAGTAAGAATAATTTGTATTCGTCAAGTTGATATAAAATCTATAATTGCTTATTCTAGAGTAGCTCATATAGGATTGGCTTTAGCTGGGATATTAACTATAATATTATGAGGTTGAATAGGAGCTTATAGAATAATATTGGCACATGGATTATGTTCATCTGGCTTATTTTGTTTAGCAAATATTTCATATGAACGATTAGGAAGACGAAGAATATTAATCAATAAGGGGATAATAAATTTGATGCCTTCAATATGTTTATGGTGATTTTTATTGGTTTCTAGAAATATAGCTGCTCCTCCTTCTTTAAATTTATTAGGAGAAATTAGATTATTAAATAGAGTAGTTGGTTGATCAATTATTAGAATAATTTTATTAATGTTAATATCTTTTTTTAGAGCTGTTTATAGATTATTTTTATACTCTTATAGTCAGCATGGAAAAATTTATTCTGGTTTTTATAGATGTTCAGTAGGATATTTACGGGAATATTTATTATTATTTTTACATTGAGTTCCTTTAAATCTTTTAATTTTAAGGAGAGATTTGTGTATATTATGATTATGTTTAAATAGTTTAAAAAAAATATTGATTTGTGGTGTCAAAGATGTAAAATTTTACTTTAGGCTATTAGTTTATCAATTTGTTTAATTAGTTTTTATTTATTAATAAGATGTTCATTAATATTATTTATATTTTTTTTAAAATTTATTTTAATGGATATAGTAGTGTTTATTGAATGGGAGCTTTTAAGATTAAACAGAAATTCTATTGTAATAACATTATTATTAGATTGAATATCTTTATTATTTATAAGTTTTGTTTTATTTATTTCTTCTTTAGTAATTTATTATAGAATAGGTTATATACATGGAGATTATAATATAAATCGTTTTATTATTTTAGTATTAATATTTGTTTTATCAATAATGTTGTTAATTATTAGTCCAAATTTAATTTCTATTTTATTAGGATGAGATGGATTAGGATTAGTTTCTTATTGTTTAGTAATTTATTATCAAAATGAAAAATCTTATAATGCAGGAATAATTACTGCATTATCGAATCGGATTGGTGATGTTGCTTTATTAATAGCAATTGCTTGAATATTAAATTTTGGTTCTTGAAATTATATTTTTTATTTAGAGGGAATAAAAAGATCCTTTGAAATACAATTAATTGCTTTATTAGTAGTTTTAGCGGCTATTACAAAGAGTGCTCAAATTCCTTTTTCTTCTTGATTGCCTGCAGCAATGGCTGCTCCTACCCCAGTATCAGCTTTGGTTCATTCTTCTACTTTAGTTACTGCAGGGGTTTATTTATTAATTCGTTTTAGTGTATTATTGGAATCAAGTTTAATTGGAATATTATTATTATTAATTGGTTGTTTAACAATATTTATAGCTGGATTAGGTGCAAATTTTGAATTTGATTTAAAAAAAATTATTGCTTTATCTACATTAAGACAATTGGGTTTAATAATAAGAGTTTTATCAATAGGATTACCTATATTAGCTTATTTTCATCTTTTAACTCACGCTTTATTTAAGGCATTATTATTTATATGTGCTGGTGCAGTAATTCATAATATAGGAAATTGTCAAGACATCCGTTTTATAGGGGGAATTGTTATTCAGTTACCTTTAACATTAAGATGTATAAATATTGCTAATTTAGCTTTATGTGGAACCCCCTTTTTAGCTGGTTTTTATTCTAAGGATTTAATTTTAGAATTAGTTAGTTTGTCTTATTTAAATTTATTTATTTATTTTTTATTTTTTATTTCTACAGGATTAACGGTATGTTATACTTTTCGTTTAATTTATTATTCAATAACTGGGACTTTTAATTTTAAGAGATTAAATTCAGTTAATGATGAAGAATGATGAATATTAAAGGGGATGCTTGGTTTATTATTTTTAGCAATTATAGGAGGGAGTATACTAAGATGATTAATTTTTCCTTCTCCAAGAGTAATTGTATTACCTTTATTAATAAAGGTAATAGCTTTATTAGTTAGATTAATTGGAATATGAATAGGTTATGAATTGTCTAAATTTAAATTATCTTGAAAATTAAATTCATTAAGTTTTTATATAATATCAGGATTTTTGGGTTCAATATGATTTATACCTATTTTATCAACTAAGTTTGTTAGAAATTTATTTTTAAGATTAGGGTATAAAATTATTAAGAGAATTGATCAAGGTTGAAGAGAAATAATAGGAGGTCAAGGGATATATAATATAATGAAGAATTATACTTTAATAAATCAATTAATTCAGTTTAATAATTTAAAGATTTATATATTAAGATTTGTGGTTTGAATTATTGTTTTAATAATTTATATAATATATTTAAATAGCTTAATAAGAGCATAACATTGAAGCTGTTAGGGTGATAAATTATCTTTAAATATTTATAAAAAAATTATTTTATTTTTACAGTGAAAATGTAATGTTTTATTTAAACTATATAAATAAAGATATAAACGGAATTTAACCGCTAAAGAAAAAAGTTAGCAGCTTTTTCTTGATCATCATATCTTTTTAATTGGAATAAGAATTCAATGATATCATTAACAGTGATATACCTCTTGTTTGGTTTCAATTAAAAGTAAGGGTATAAATACCTAATATTAGGTCGAAACTAATTGCAATAAATCGCTTCATACTTACTAAATTTATTTATAAATAAATAAGGAAGATTGAAATCAATACTTTTTGAATGCAAATCAAATGTTATACTTAACTACATCCCTAGTTTGCTCAGTTTAGGGCTCCTTGATTTCATTCATGATATAATCCAATTAATAAAATTAATAGAAAAATAAATCTTGTTAATGATCATAATATAATACTAGAGAATTTTATAATTAAAATTAGTGGAAATAATAAAGCAATTTCTACATCAAAAATAAGGAAGATTACAGCAATTAAGAAGAATCGTAAAGAAAAAGGTAAACGAGAAGATCTAATTGGATCAAACCCACATTCAAAAGGAGATGCTTTTTCTCGATCATTAAATCTTTTTTTAGAAAGAATTGATGCTAATAATATAATAATTGAAGAAATTATTAAGATAATAAAAGCTATAATGAATAATGAAAGAATTATTTATACTAAAAATTAGACCTTTTGATTGGAAGTCAAAAATACTTTTTATACTATATAAATATCTACCTCATCAATAAATTGAAATATATAAAAATAATCAAACTACATCTACAAAATGTCAATATCAAGCTGCTGCTTCAAAACCAAAGTGATGATTAGCAGAAAAGTGGCAATTAATTTGTCGTAGAAGACAAATTAGTAAAAAAGTTGTACCAATAATAACATGAAGACCATGAAAACCTGTTGCTATAAAAAAGGTTGACCCATAAACTGAATCAGCAATAGAAAAAGATGCTTCAATATATTCATATGCTTGAAGTATTGTAAAATATATACCTAATAAAACAGTAAAAAATAATCCTTGAACTCCTTGTGTATAATTATTTTCTATAATTCTATGATGAGCTCAAGTAACAGTGACTCCCGATGTTAATAAAATAGCTGTATTTAAAAGAGGAATTTGAAAGGGATTGAAAGGGGTAATTCCTGTAGGAGGTCAAATAGCTCCAAGTTCAATTGAGGGACTTAGGCTTCTATGAAAAAAAGCTCAAAAAAATCTAACGAAAAAGAATACTTCTGAAATAATAAATAAAATTATACCTCAACGTAATCCAATGGTCACAATTAGAGTATGATGTCCTTGAAAAGTCCCCTCTCGAGTAATATCTCGTCATCATTGAATTATAGTTAAAATAATAATTAATTTTCCTAAAAGAAGTAAAGTCATATTGTATTGATGAAATCATATAATTAAACCAGAAACTGTAGTTATTGCACCTAGAGCCCCTGTTAAAGGTCAAGGGCTATAATCTACTAAATGATACGGGTGATTTGCATGTGTTGACATTAATTAATTTCTCTTGAGTATAAAGTTCTTAAGATTGTAAAAACATAAGATTGAATAATAGCTACTGCTGACTCTAATATTAATAAAAGAATTTGAGTAAAAATTAAAATAAATAAAAGATTTGAGGGACATGAGTTTCCTGTATTTCCTAATAATGTAAGTAATAAATGACCTGCAATTATATTTGCAGCTAATCGGACAGCCAATGTTCCTGGACGGATAATATTTCTAATTGTTTCAATACAAACTATAAATGGTATAAGAATTGGAGGTGTTCCTTGAGGAACTAAATGGGCTAATATATGTTGAGTGTGATTAAATCATCCATAAATTATAAAAGATAGTCATAAAGGTAAGGCTAATCCTAAAGTTAAGGTAAGGTGACTAGTTCTTGTAAAAATATAAGGAAATAATCCTAAAAAATTATTGAATAAAATTATTGAAAATAAACTAATAAAAATAAAAGTTGAACCAGAATGTCCTGATGTTCCTAAAAGAGTTTTAAATTCTTTATGAAGAGTGTTTAGAATAGAAAATCATAAGAAAGAAAAACGTGTTGGTAAAATTCAATAAATTATTGGAATAATTAATAATCCTAAAAAAGTTCTTAATCAATTAAGGGATAAATTAAAGCTTGAAGAGGGGTCAAAGACTGAGAATAGATTTGTTATCATTTTCAGATTAGGGAATTTAATTTAAGGTTTGTACTTGATTCTTTAGGGAGAGAAGCAGAATGAATGAAATAATTTATAATATTAAATATAATTATAATAATAGAAAATAATAAAAATAAGACTAATCAATTAATTGGGGCTATTTGAGGTATCAAAGAATACTAGATTAATACTAATAATTTTAGTATGACATACTAATGTTATAATTAACTAATTCTTTCATTAGAAGTAATTGTTAATTTACTATAAAATGGTTTAAGAGACCAGTACTTACTTTCAGTCATCTAATGTAATTATAATTTTTAATTCAATTAATAAAAGATTTAGAAGATACACTTTCAATTACAATTGGTATAAAACTATGATTTGCCCCACAAATTTCTGAACATTGGCCATAATATAATCCTGGTCGGTTTATAAAAAATCTAGTTTGATTTAATCGACCTGGAGTTGCATCAATTTTTACCCCAAGAGAAGGGATTGCTCATGAATGAAGAACATCTGTGGCTGTTACTAAAACTCGAATTTGAGATAATATTGGTAAAATAATTCGATTATCAACATCTAATAAGCGAAAATTTTCATTATTTATTTCATTTAAGGGAATTATGTATGAGTCAAATTCTGTATTTATAAAATCAGAATATTCATAAGATCAATATCATTGATGACCAATTGCCTTAAAGGTAATTGCAGGGTCACTGATTTCGTCTAGAAGATATAATAGTTGAAGAGATGGTAATGCAATAAAAATTAAAGTAATTGCAGGAAGAATAGTTCAAATAATTTCAATAGTTTGTCCTTCTAATAATAATCGATTAGTAAATTTATTAAAGAAAAGAGTTATTATTAAATATCCTACTAATATAGTAATTATAATTAGAATTAGTAAGGTATGGTCATGGAAAAAGGTTAGTTGTTCTATAAGTGGAGAAGCTCTGTCTTGTAAATTTAGATTAGATCATGTCGCCATTATTCTAATAAAAGAAAATTCTTTATTTATGGAGCTTAAATCCATGGCACTAATCTGCCATATTAGATACTTAGTTAATATAGGAAGTTCAGAGTAGCTATGTTCCATTGGAGGGAGTTTTTGAATTCATTCAATGGAAGAAGAAGCATGAGTAGGGAATAAAACAGTTCGATGAGAAATTATTCTTTCTCAAATAATAAATAAGAAGAAGATTACACCTACTAGAGAAATTGTTGAGCCAATAGATGAAACAATATTTCAAGATGTGTAAGCATCTGGATAATCAGAATAACGACGAGGTATTCCACTAAGACCTAAAAAATGTTGAGGAAAGAAGGTTAAATTTACACCAATAAATATAATAAAAAATTGAATTTTTAATCAATTAGGGTTTATAGATAGTCCTGAAAATAAAGGGTATCAATGAATAAAACCCCCTATAATTGCAAATACGGCCCCTATTGATAAAACATAGTGAAAATGAGCAACAACATAATAAGTATCATGAAGAATAATATCAATAGAAGAATTGGCTAAAACTACTCCAGTTAGTCCTCCTACTGTAAATAGAAAAATAAAACCTAAGGCCCATAATAAGGCAGGACTGTAATTTAATTGTGATCCATGAAGTGTGGCAAGTCAACTAAAAATTTTAATTCCTGTGGGAACAGCAATAATTATGGTTGCAGAAGTAAAGTAGGCTCGAGTATCAACATCTATTCCTACTGTAAATATATGATGAGCTCATACAATAAATCCAAGAAGACCAATTGCTAATATAGCATAAATTATTCCTAAAGATCCAAAAGTTTCCTTTTTACCTCTTTCTTGACTAATGATATGAGAAATTATTCCAAATCCTGGAAGAATTAAAATATAAACTTCTGGATGGCCAAAAAATCAAAATAGATGTTGGTAAAGAATTGGGTCACCCCCTCCTGCCGGGTCAAAGAAAGATGTGTTTAAATTTCGATCTGTTAAAAGTATAGTAATGGCTCCAGCTAGGACAGGTAGGGATAAAAGTAGTAAGAGTGCAGTGATAGCTACTGCTCATACAAATAAAGGTATTCGATCAAAGGTTATCCCAGGAGATCGTATATTAATTACTGTAGTAATAAAATTTACGGCTCCTAAAATAGAGGATACACCTGCTAAATGTAATCTAAAAATGGCTAAATCTACTGCGGCCCCGGCATGAGCAATTCCTGATGCTAGGGGAGGGTATACAGTTCAACCTGTCCCAGCTCCGCTTTCTACGAAAGAACTTGCTAATAAAAGGGTTAGAGAAGGTGGAAGAAGTCAAAAACTTATATTATTTATTCGAGGGAAGGCCATATCAGGAGCTCCTAATATTAAGGGAACTAATCAATTTCCAAATCCTCCAATTATAATAGGTATAACTATGAAAAAAATTATTACAAAAGCATGAGCTGTGACAATTACATTATAAATTTGATCATCACCAATTAATGAACCAGGTTGACCCAATTCTGCCCGAATTAATAAACTTAAAGAAGTACCAACTATTCCAGATCATGTTCCAAATAAGAAGTATAATGTTCCAATGTCTTTGTGGTTTGTAGAAAATAATCATTTTCGCGGTAAAATGGCTGATAATAGGCGATAGATTGTAAATTTATTAATGAGAACTTTCTCTTTTACTAGTCTTATATTCAATAATGATTTTAGATTGCAAATCTAAAGGTAAAGATTAACTTTTAAGGCTTAAATTTACTTATTTATTTTCAGCTTTGAAGGCTAATAGTTTAGTTAACTTAAAGCCTTAGAACAAAGATTGAAAAATTAAAATAAATAATAAACCAAAAATAGAAATTGAATTAATAGAAAGTAAAATTTTGTTACTTTTATAAAAAGATTTAATTCATTTAAAATTAAAAGTTATAATTATAAATGATGAGTATGAAATTCGAATATAAAAAAATAATGTAATTAAAGCAGTTATAACTATTAAGAAAATTATAAAGAAATCATTTCTTTTTACTAGAAATTGAATAACTAAAAGTTTAGGGAGAAATCCTAAAAAAGGCGGCAAACCACCTATAGAAAGTAAATTTATAAAAATAAAAAATTTATTTATTGGTTCTGAATTTAGTTGGGTATTAATTTGAATAAAATGAAAAATTTTGAAATTATTGAAAATTATAACAATAGAAATAGAAAGGAATGAATAGAATAGAAAGTAGGTAATTCATAAGGATTCACTAATTATTAAAGCTCTTAAAATTCAACCAATATGATTGATTGATGAAAAAGCTATTAATGAACGTAGGTTTGTTTGATTTAGTCCTCCAATAGCCCCAATTAATAGGCTTAAAATAATAGAATAGTAAATAAATTTTGAGGAATAATTGTATGAAATTAATACAATAGGTGCAATTTTTTGTCATGTTATTAAAATAAGTCTATTAAATCAGTCTAAGGATTCTATTACTGATGGGAATCAAAAATGAAAAGGAGCAGCTCCTAATTTCAGTAAAAGTCTAGAATCAAGTATAATTTGACTGACATGAATTGTATCAAAAAAGACAAAGGCATTTTCTTCAATTGAAATTATAATAATAGAAAAAAGTAAAATTGAAGAGGCTAAAGCTTGAGCTAGAAAATATTTTAGAGCTGATTCATTTGAAACTAAATTATTTGTTGTGCTTATGAGGGGGATAAAACACAATAAATTAATTTCAAGGCCTATTCAAGCCCCTAATCAAGAGTTAGAAGAGATTGTAATTAAGGTTCCACTGATTAAACAAAAACCAAAAATTAATTTTGATCAGTTAAAAAAAATTAAAAAGAAAAGGGTTTAAACCTTTATATACGGGGTATGAACCCATTAGCTTGTTTAGCTTATCTTTTTTATGTTTTAGTATATGATGTACAAGAGCTTTTGATGCTTTAAGAGATAGTTTAATTCTATTAAACATAAAAATTTTTTTTAAAAAATTTAAATAATGAAGGTGATAAATCACATTATTTACCCTATCAAGATATTCCTTTTTTCAGGCACTTCATT